GAATATCTTAGCGGATGAATTAGTAGTTGTTGTTCTTGTTTCTTTAGTACCTTCGGTGGTTCCTATCCCCGTCATGTTCCTTGGATTATTTACAAGTGGTATTCAAGCTCTTATTTTTGCAACTTTAGCCGCGGCTTATATAGGTGAATCTATGGAGGGTCATCACTGAACTAGTCTTTTTTTCGCTTAACGCAAAGCAATGTATGCGCGGCTAAAGATGATTTACTTAAGGAATAGAAATATACAAGACTCTATATACTACGATAGAAACCATTAGTAAAAAAGAATTCAAAAATTAGGATATTAGAGAGTTGTAAAAAAAAGGAAAGAGATCTAAAAGATCTTTTTCCTAAAATGATTTTTTCGTCCACTTAATATCCTACCTTTCCTCGACGAATATTTACTTTCAATTATATTGGTCAGGCAATCTTCTTATTCAAATTATGATTTGAATAAGATATATTTTACGACGTGTGATTAAATAAAAAACAAGAGAAAGGATTCTACTTTCCATTTACAGTTGATTTTATTCAACAATTGACCAAAAGAAAATATTAATAAATAATAAATTGATTAAACTTAGATCAATCAAATAATAATACAACAATTCGCACTAATCAATTTAATCTGCCCCATTTAAATTGTATTCCGTTGAAATAATGATAAATAAAACGGAAGGGAGAAACGAATTTACAAAAAACGAAAAAATGGATTGATTCTCGAATCCGATTGACTCTAATGGTTTACGTTATGGAAGAAAGGCATGTATATGTGATATTAGATATTGACTAGTTATATATGAACTAAACATATATTTCGTTTGCCCTACTACTGTGTGCGGGTTCCAATAGAAGTCCTTTCATATCGTTGTGGCTGTGAATTGGCTGAAAAAAGAGATAAAATCAAGAAAAGATGGAAGAATTGAAATAATAGTTCGGAACCAAAAAAAGGAAAAACTACAGTTCTGGGGATTCACAAAAACTCTGTGGATAGAAACAAAAAAAGAGATCTCGAAGTATTCAATAATATTCTTAGTTAAATTCAAAGTTATTAGTTACTTCGACTGGATGAATCCTATTGATGGAATAATTAAGTCCTAATTCATTGGTTGATTGTATCATTAACCATTTCTTTTTTTCTTTTTTGTTGGTATGAGGAACTTATCATGAATCCACTGGTTTCTGCCGCTTCCGTTATTGCTGCTGGATTGGCTGTAGGGCTTGCTTCTATTGGACCTGGAGTCGGTCAAGGGACTGCTGCGGGTCAAGCCGTAGAGGGTATCGCGAGACAGCCCGAGGCTGAGGGAAAAATACGAGGTACTCTATTGCTTAGTTTAGCTTTTATGGAAGCTTTAACGATTTATGGATTGGTTGTAGCACTAGCACTTTTATTTGCGAATCCTTTTGTTTAATCTTAGAAATAGGAAAAATACATATTTTTTCTATTTTATTGCCTTGGACTTGTCGTTTGCTTTTTCAAATTCAATCAAGATTTCACTCCTACAATTCCTTATTCGTTGAGAAAATAACCTACGGGAAGGGCTGATTCGCAGATGAGGAATTAGTATGCCGACTGGCCTTCCCCCTTCCCCCTTCCCGCTCGTAGTCCAAGGGAAACTCTTTTTATGATGTGTTACAACAATGAAGGGGTAGTTGATACTTTGAACTCAAAGATTTTTTGACTCGATAAAAAAAAAAAAAGAATAAATCAAAAAGAGGGGCAAAGTGATAGAAAAAGAACTCTCGTCGATTTTTTAGTCTATCTATAAGAGGAGATTATATGAAAAATGTAACCGATTCTTTCGTTTCTTTGGGCCACTGGCCATCTGCCGGGAGTTTCGGATTTAATACCGATATTTTAGCAACAAATCCAATAAATCTAAGTGTAGTGATTGGTGTATTGATCTTTTTTGGAAAGGGAGTGTGTGTGAGTTGTTTATTTCAAGAATAGGCTGGATCCAATCAGCTGTACCCTTTTCCGTTATAACTAGGAAAGAGGGGTGCATGATCTCGCGAATTACTTCTTAAGAAATTATATGTAAGAACCGCAGCATTTCGTGATTAATTGGCAAATCCACTTTGATTCTCTAGCAACCAATAATGTGGAGCTCTTAAGATGGTTAAAGCAAACCGTTTGAAGTCTAGACGCAGCACGGTACTCTTTCTACCACTATGTTAATATAGAGATGGTTTTAATTTTAAATGAATATTTTATCGATATAGAACACTCATCTCGATAAAAAAATTTGAACCGCCCGGGCACATTTTCCCTCTTTTATCCAATGCTGACTCGACGACCTATGCCTTATGTATAAGTAAGAAGTATTTTTTGGATTTGAACTGAAAAAAAATAAACAACTTTGCTGACAATTACATATTTTTGGATTTTGTCAGAAGAGTCCTCTAAGTATTTTGGTTTTGCATTAGATTCATTTTTTTTGGACTATGAAGAGGATAGGCTCATTACATTCATAAAAAAAGCTATGATAATTTACCCTAAG